AAAAAAGGAAAATGAGGAAAGAAAACGTATAGAAATAGCAGAAGTTTGGGATAACATTATATTTGCTCAAGTAATAAGAGGTGTTTTATTAATAACCCAATCAATTCTTAGAAAATATATTCTATTACCTTCATTGATAATAATAAAAAATATTGCTCGTATACTATTTTTTCAATTTCCCGAATGGTCAGAAGATTATAGGGATTGGAAAAGAGAAATGTATATTAAATGCACGTATAATGGCGTTCAATTATCCGAAAGAGAATTTCCCCAAAAATGGCTAACAGATGGTATTCAAATAAAGATATTATTTCCTTTTCGTCTAAAACCTTGGCACAAATCTAAGCTACGATCCAATGAAAAGAAAAAAGATGCAATTAAAAAAAAGAACTTTTGTTTTCTAACAGTTTGGGGAATGGAAGTCGACTTGCCCTTTTCTGGTTCTCCCCAAAAAAATAGATTTGCATTCTTTTTCGACCCCATTTTTAAAGAACTCAAAAAAAAAACGAAACAATTTCAATTTGTCACTTTTTTAGTTCTAAAAGTTTTAAGTGAAAAATCTAAATTGTTTCTAACTATCTTAATAGAAAAAGCAAAACGAATCAGCAAAAATATTATCGAAAGTATTCTCAAAAATATTCTCAAAAGTATTCTAGTCCTAACGAAAATAAAACAATTTTTCAAATTTCTATTTATTAAATTGAAATTCAAAAAGATAGATGACTTGAGCAAAAGCAATAAAGATTCAACAATTTGTAAGAATAATTCAAAGATTTCCGAAACAACCATTTCAATTAAATCGCTAAATTCGGTAAATTTTTCATTGAAAAAAAAAAAAATAAAGGATCTTAATGCTAAAAGAAAAGCAGTTAGAGAAAAAATGAAAAAAGAAAAAAAGAAAAGAGGACTTATAATTTCAGAGACAAATATTCATTCGAACAGAACAACTTATGATAGTAAAAGGATAGAATTAAAAAAAAACAATTTGCAAATATTACAAAAAAGAAGAAATGCTCGATTAACTCGTAAATCACATTCTTTTTTAAAATTTTTCATGAAAAGGATATACAGAGATATCTTTCTATATCTCATTTGTATTCCGAGGATCAATATACAACTTTTTCTTGAATTAACAAAAAAAAAATTAAATAAATCCATTTACGATAATGAAGCAAATGCAGAAAGAACTTATAAAACAAATCAGAGTATAATTAGCTTTCTTTCAATTTTACACAAATATTTTAATACTAGAAATCCGAATTCACATAATTCTTGTCACATCTCCTTTTTGTCACAAGCATATGTATTTTTTAATTTATTACAAACCCTAATTATTAACATAAACATATATAAGTTAAGATCTGTTTTTCAATATCATGGAAATTTTTTTTTTATGAAAAATGAAATAAAGGATTCTTTTTTTGGAACACAAGGAATATTTCATTCTAAATTAAAACATAAGAACCCTCTCAATTTTGTAATAAATCAATGGACAAATTGGTTAAAGGATCATTATTATCAATATGACTTATCTAAAAGTAGATGGTCCAGATTAGTACCACAAAAATGGAGAAATAGAATCACTGAATGTCGTATAGCTCAAAATAAAGATTTAACCAAATGGGATTCATATAAAAAAAACCGATTAATTCTTTACAAAGAACAACAAGTAAACGCATTAAAAAAAAAAATTAGAAAACAATATAGATACGATGTTTTATCCTATAATTTTATCAATTATGCAGATAAGAAAGACTCCTATATTTATGGATATAAATCCCTATTTCAAGCAAATAAAAACCAAGTGATTTCTTCTAATTACAACACGTATAAAAAAGAATTTTTTGATATCATAGATAATATCTTTATCAATAATTCTAGATCGGAAGATGCTATTGTAGATATGGAAAAAAATCGAGATAGAAAATATTTTGATTGGGTGGGAATCAATAGAGAAATACTAAATCGTTCCATATCGAATCCAGAATTTTGGTTCTTTTCAAAATTTGTGATATTTTATAATGCATATAGGGGTAACTCGCAAGTTATACCAATCAAATTACTTTTTTTACATTCTACTGTAAATCAAAATGTTAATGAAAATAAAAATAACAGTACTAGAAAGAAAAAAATAATAGATATTTTTGGACCATCGAAAAAAAATGAATCCCTTGAATTGGAGTTAGAGACTCGAAATCGGGCAAAAGCAGAATACCCCGATCAAATAAATCTTGAATTATCTCTCTCAAATCAAGAAAAAGATATTGAAAAGGATTATGTAGGATCAGACAGTGAAAAGAATAGTAAGGGTATAAAGAAAAAGAAAGACAAGAACAAGATGGAGGCAGAACTAAATTTATTACTAAAAAATTTTTTGATTTTACATTTAAATTGGAATAATTTCTTAGGTCAAAAAATTTTTAACAATGTCAAAGTATATTGTCTTCTGATTAGATTGAAAAATTTAAGAGAAATTACTATAGCCTCTATTCAAAGAGGAGAACTAGGTGTAGATATTATGATGATTCAAAATCAGAAAAATTTAACTCTTCTAGGCTTAAGGAAAAAGAAAAATAACAAATTTATGAAAAAAGAAATATTTGTTATCGAACCAGTTCGCCTGTCTAGAAAAAACAATAAACAATTTTTTATGTATCAAACCATGGGTCTTTCATTAATTCATAAGAATAAACGCAAAATTTATCACAAATACCCAGAAAAAATTCATGTTAATAAGAAAAATTTTGATAAATCCATTACAAGAACAAGAGATCAAAAGATAACAGAAAAAAAAGAAAAAGAGAATTATGATTTACTTATTCCTGAAAACATTTTATCCGCTAGACGTCGTAGAGAATTGAGAATTCTAATTTGTTTAAATCCAAATAATATAAATAGTATGCAGAGAAACACAATCTTTTATAATGAAAATAAAGTCAAAAAAGGTTTTCAATTTTTGACTAAAAAAAGAAAAGATTTTGAGAAAGATAAAAAAAAACTAATGAATTTCAAAATATTTCTTTGGCCTAAATATCGATTAGAAGATTTAGCTTGTATAAATCGCTATTGGTTTAATATCCATAATGGAAGCCGTTTCAGTATAGTAAGGATACAGATGTATCCGCGAGTGAAAATTCGTTAATCAAAATTTGTCTCTTCTATTTACCCTATTTATATGGTAAATAGAAGACAAATTTATATATATATTTATATAGATAGATATAGATACATAACATAAATAAAGACACGCATTATGGTATGGCATTGATACTAATTAACTGATGTAGACGTTAAATAAAAAAAGAATCAACAAAATTATCTTTTTTTAAGTATACCTTTTTTTATGATGAATCTATAAAAACAGTCTCCTTTATATCTATTTAAATTGGATTGATTCAATTTATAAATTGGATTGATTCAATTTATAAGAATTAATTCGATTGTAAAAAAATCAAGAATTCTTAAGTAATTTAAGTAAATTCAGATTTCTATAAAAAATAAAAAAAAAATGAGTGTCATTACTATTACTGATCATTAAAAATATCTATAAAAAGCGAGGAGAAGGGAAAAACTTTCATTTTTTTATGGTCAAAAATTCATTTATGCCTACTATTTCACAAGAAAAAAAAGAAAAAAACCCGGGATCGGTTGAATTTCAAATATTCAAATTTACCAATAGAATACGAAGACTTACTTCACATTTTGAATTGCACCGAAAAGACTATTTATCTCAAAGAGGTTTACGTAAAATTTTGGGAAAACGGCAAAGATTGCTGTCTTATTTGTCAAAGAAAGATAGAATACGGTATAAAAAATTAATAAATCAGTTTGATATTCGGGAGTCACAAATTCGTTAAATTGAAGAGTAATTCTCAATTATTCGATTTATTAGATCTTGAATTTTGATGAACTTTTTTTTTAAGCGATTCATAAAAGAATAAATCGAGGAAAAACCTATGAATATCTCAACTACAAGAAAGGACTTCATGATAGTCAATATGGGGCCTCACCACCCATCAATGCATGGTGTTCTTAGACTTATTGTTACTCTAGATGGTGAGGATGTTATTGATTGTGAACCAATATTGGGTTATTTACACAGAGGAATGGAAAAAATAGCGGAAAACCGAACAATTATACAATATTTGCCTTATGTAACACGTTGGGACTATTTAGCTACTATGTTCACAGAAGCAATAACTGTAAATGGACCAGAACAGTTGGGAAATATTCAAGTACCTAAAAGAGCCAGTTATATCCGAGTCATAATGTTGGAGTTAAGTCGTATAGCTTCTCACCTACTATGGCTAGGACCTTTTATGGCAGATATTGGTGCACAAACCCCCTTCTTCTATATTTTCAGAGAAAGAGAATTAATATATGATCTATTTGAAGCTGCGACAGGTATGAGAATGATGCATAATTTTTTTCGTATCGGGGGGGTTGCGACTGATCTACCTTATGGCTGGGTAGATAAATGTTATGATTTCTGCGATTATTTTTTAACAAGAATTGTTGAATATCAAAAACTTATTACGCGAAATCCTATTTTTTTAGAACGGGTTGAGGGGGTAGGTGTAGTTGATATAAAGGAAGTAATAAATTGGGGTTTATCGGGACCGATGCTTCGGGCTTCCGGAATACAATGGGATCTCCGTAAAGTGGATAATTATGAATGTTACGAAGAATTTGATTGGGAAGTTCAATGGCAAAAAGAAGGCGATTCATTAGCTCGTTATTTAGTTCGAATTGGTGAAATGCTGGAATCCATAAAAATTATTCAACAGGCTTTGGAAGGAATTCCCGGCGGACCCTATGAAAATTTAGAAATTCGCTGCTTTGATAGAGAAAAAGAGCCTGAATGGAATGAGTTTGAGTATCGATTTATTAGTAAAAAACCGTCTCCGACTTTTGAATTGCCAAAACAAGAACTTTATGTAAGAGTTGAAGCCCCCAAGGGAGAATTGGGAATTTTTCTAATAGGGGATCAAAATGGTTTTCCTTGGAGATGGAAAATTCGTCCGCCTGGTTTTATCAATTTGCAAATTCTTCCTCAATTAGTTAAAAGAATGAAATTGGCCGATATTATGACAATACTAGGTAGCATAGATATTATTATGGGAGAAGTTGATCGTTGAAATGATAATTTATTTAACAGAAATACAAGATATCCATTTTTTTTTCAGATTGGAATCTTTTAAAGAGATATATGGAATTCTATGGGTATTTGCCCCTATTTTAATTCTTATATTGGGAATTACAATAAGTGTACTAGGAATTGTATGGTTAGAAAGAGAAATATCCGCAGGGATACAACAACGTATTGGACCTGAATACACCGGTCCTTTTGGAGTTCTTCAAGCTCTAGCAGACGGAACAAAATTACTTTTCAAAGAGAATCTTATTCCATCTAGAGGAGATATTCGTTTATTCAGTATAGGACCATCTATATCAGTCATATCCATTATAATAAGCTATTCAGTAATTCCTTTTGGTTATAACTTTGTTTTATCTGATTTGAATATTGGTGTTTTTTTATGGATTGCTATTTCGAGTATTGCTCCCATTGGACTTCTTATGTCAGGATATGGGTCAAATAATAAATATTCCTTTTTGGGTGGTCTACGAGCGGCTGCTCAATCGATTAGTTATGAAATACCATTAACTCTATGTGTGTTATCGATATCTCTACGTGCGGTTCGTTGAGACAGAAATTTTTTGATACTATTTGCTATACTCCTCTCTTTATAGTACTTTGTAGTAAAATAGGAAAATAAATGGAATAGATATATCTATTCCATTTATTTTCCTATTTTTTTTATTTTTCGCATTTGGATTGAAGAATTTAATCAGATAGTTATATGAGTGCAATAAAACAGCTTCTTTTGAATATAATAATAATTTATAGAATACTATACTATATTACTTATAGTTAATAGAAAGGATAATCCTTTTAAATTGCAGTAAAAATATTGAGTCTCATTTTCTATGTATAAGAATTAAGTGAAAAAATGAATTAAATTTTAGGTAGAAGTGGTTGTTTCTCCCAAGGTTGGTTGATTAATCATCCTGTCTTGAAGCGGACGTAAAAGACCAACCCTTTTTCAATTTTCAATATCATTTGTATGAATTAGCATACATATATTAACATAAATAAGATATATTAACATAAATAAGGGATTAATAAAAAATGAATGGATGGTTAGAAACACCAAAATACACAAAGGATTAGTAACGTATATTTTTTAAAATATCCAAAAGAACATTTATGTATAATAGAAAAAGAATACTAATTGGGGCTTTCCGTTGGTAGAAAAAAGAAGACAGTACTCCCCACAATTCCGATCCAGAGTATACTTCCATCCACTAATTAAATAAATAACTATCAGGAACGAAATAATCCTTTAATTTTTTTAAGTCCCCCTTTTTGTACTTGCACAAAAAAGACTAGGATAAAAACTAAAAAAAAGTAATCCCTTTTTTCTTTTTTGTCTTATATCCATATTTATGGAGATAGAATTCATGTCATAATTTAGAAAATGAACATGTATAATTCTTTTTCGTAATCAAAATGATATGATGAGGGAGTTATTGATAATTTTAAAAGAGTATTTTATGGAAGAATTAAGTTATTACTCAACAAATTTAAATTTGAATTTTTTAAAGGATGAGATCAATTCAGAAGTACCTTTTGTATTTTTTATTTATTTAAAGAAATGTTAAAATGTATTTTTTCTTTATTAAATGTATTTATTTTCAAATTTTTTTATTAGAACAGACAGAATTCAATAGGTCTAATTCAGAACCGTCCGAAAAAATAGAATATTATCTATCTTAGAGATATATTAAGGGATAAATAATCGGATCGGTCCTTAGATTTTTTTAAGGCTTTAAGGGAGCCGTATGAGGTGAAAATCTCATGTACGGTTCTGTAATAGAGATGGTAACAGTAATGTCATCACCGACTAGGATTATCTAACAGTTTAAGTACAGTTGATATAGTTGATGCACAATCTAAATATGGTTTTTGGGGATGGAATTTGTGGCGTCAACCTATGGGTTTCATCGTTTTTCTAATCTCTTCCCTAGCAGAATGTGAAAGATTACCTTTTGATTTACCGGAAGCGGAAGAAGAACTAGTAGCGGGTTATCAAACCGAATATTCGGGTATCAAATTTGGTTTATTTTACGTTGCTTCCTATTTAAACCTATTCATTTCTTCCTTATTTGTAACAGTTCTTTACCTTGGTGGTTCAAATATCTCTATTCCATACATATTGGTTTCTTATTTTTTTGAAATAAATCAAACATATGGAGTTTTTGTAACGATAATTGGTATCTTTATTACACTAGCTAAAACTTATTTATTCTTATTTGTTTCGATCGCAACAAGATGGACTTTGCCTAGATTAAGAATCGATCAATTATTAAATCTTGGGTGGAAGTTTCTTTTACCCATTTCTCTCGGAAATCTATTATTAACAACTTCGTCTCAACTGTTTTCACTGTAAAAAAAGTGGACCTTATTTATATATTTATAACTTGTTTCAAACAAGAGAAAGAAAAAAATATTCAGAGATATTCACGATATGTTCCTTATGGTAACTGGATTCTTAAATTATAGTCAACAAACAGTCCGAGCTGCAAGGTACATTGGTCAAGGTTTCATGATTACCCTATCTCATGCAAATCGGTTACCCGTAACGATTCAATATCCTTATGAAAAAATAATCTCATCAGAACGTTTCCGCGGTCGAATACATTTTGAATTTGATAAATGCATTGCTTGTGAAGTATGTGTTCGTGTATGTCCCATAGATCTACCCGTTGTTGATTGGAAACTAGAAACTGATATTCGAAAGAAACGGTTGCTTAATTATAGTATTGATTTCGGAATCTGTATATTTTGTGGTAACTGTATTGAGTATTGTCCAACAAATTGTTTATCAATGACCGAAGAATATGAACTTTCAACTTATGATCGTCACGAATTGAATTATAATCAAATTGCTTTGGGCCGTTTACCAGTGTCAGTAATTGATGATTATACAATTCGAACAATTCAAATAAAATGAAATTCTTTATAAAATTCTTCTAAAAACGAAAGAAAATAATAGAATACTTATATATATTCGTTTATTTTAAAATTACTCTTTCACATAAAGAAAAGAATGAAATGACATTGATCCTATAACAACTGTACCTATAGTAACTCACACCTCTTATCTTAGGAGTTGGTGGAATTCAATGCGGAGAGTTAGTATTTAATAAGTTTTTTTCCTGGTCATATCAACAAGGTCATGAAATTTCGATTTATTTATCTCTTATTTTACATATAATGGATTTGCCCGAACCGCTACATGATTTTCTTTTAGTCTTTCTTGGATCGGGTCTTATATTAGGAAGTCTGGGAGTAGTATTATTTACGAATCCCATTTTTTCTGCTTTTTCGTTGGGACTAGTTCTTGTTTGTATATCTTTATTCTATATTTTATCAAACTCCCATTTTGTAGCTGCATCACAACTACTTATTTATGTGGGCGCTATAAATGTTTTAATAATATTTGCTGTGATGTTTATGAATGGTTCGGAATATTACCAAGATTTTCGTCTTTGGACCGTTGGAGATGGAATTACTTTGATGGTTTGTACAAGTATCTTTGTTTCACTAATAACTACTATTCTAGATACATCATGGCATGGGATTATTTGGACTACAAGACCCAATCAGATTATAGAGCAAGATTTGATAAGTACTAGTCAACAAATTGGAATTCATTTATCAACAGATTTTTTTCTTCCATTTGAACTAATTTCAATAATCCTTTTAGTTGCTTTGATAGGTGCAATTGTCGTGGCTCGCCAATAAGAAATTTTTAGAACTAATAATATAAATCAAAATTCCATTTTTTTGTTAGATTTTATGACATTTATTTTTGTTGAATTCTATGTGAATTAAAATCTTTCTGTATAAAATCTTTTTTTTATTGCGAATACATTATTTTGTTGTAGACTAATTAGATTAGTCAATCAAATCCGTTGAATTCTTCTTGTTCATATCGAAATGAATAAAAATTGATAAGGAGTTGGTCAATGATATTCGAGCATGCACTTGTTTTGAGTGCCTATTTATTTTCGATAGGTATATATGGGTTGATCACGAGCCGAAATATGGTTAGAGCCCTTATGTGTCTTGAACTTATACTGAATGCAGTTAATATAAATCTCGTAACCTTTTCTGATTTTTTTGATAGTCGACAATTAAAAGGAAATATTTTTTCAATTTTTGTTATAGCTGTTGCAGCTGCTGAAGCAGCTATCGGACCGGCTATTGTTTCCTCAATTTATCGTAATAGAAAATCAACCCGTATCAATCAATCAAATTTGTTGAATAAATAATATTACCCATAAAAAAAAAAAAAAAAAGTCGAATTTCTATTTAATGTGTACTATTAATCAATTCAAATTAGCATATATGATATATAAATTAGAATCATGTTTACGAAAACAAAGATAAGAAATCAAAGTATCTTGGTTCTATTATCTTATTATTAATTAATCTATAAGTAGATTTTGATTAGGAAAATTCTTATAAATCATTGATTCATCTGGTATCTAATATATATATAATTCGTTTACGAGTTTACTAGATTGAAAATGTTGAATTTTTGATGTTCAAGGATTATACGCCCCAATGTCACATTCAGTAAAGATTTATGATACATGTATAGGATGTACTCAATGTGTCCGAGCCTGCCCAACAGATGTATTAGAAATGATACCTTGGGACGGATGTAAAGCTAAACAAATTGCTTCTGCCCCAAGAACCGAGGACTGTGTTGGTTGTAAGAGGTGTGAATCCGCCTGTCCGACGGATTTCTTAAGTGTTAGAGTTTATTTATGGCATGAAACAACTCGAAGCATGGGTCTAGCTTATTGATACGTTTCAAAAAGAACCGCACACAAGTACGTTTTTTTACTGGCAAAAACCCGCGCTCAAAATAAAAAAAGATTTGCTTTTTTATTTTGAGCGCGGATTTTTCTAGTCTAAATATATCTTATTTTTATTACGAATTATTTTCCTTGGTTAACAACAGTTGTAGTTTTGCCAATAGTCGGGGGTTCCTTAATTTTCTTATTTCCCCATAAAGGAAATAAGGTAATTAAATGGTATACTATTTGTATATGTTTAATAGATCTCCTTCTAACAGCTTATGTATTTTGTTATCATTTCGAATTGGATGATCCACTAATCCAATTGACAGAAAATTATAAATGGATCCATTTTTTTGACTTTTATTGGAGATTCGGAATAGATGGACTCTCTCTAGGACCCATTTTATTGACCGGATTTATCACTACGTTAGCTACGTTAGCGGCTCAACCGGTTACTCGAGAATCCAAATTATTCTATTTCCTGATGTTAGCAATGTATAGTGGTCAAATAGGAACATTTTCTTCTCAAGACATTTTACTTTTTTTCATCATGTGGGAATTAGAATTAATTCCCGTTTATCTCCTTTTATCTATGTGGGGTGGAAAAAAACGTTTGTATTCAGCTACCAAGTTTATTTTGTACACTGCGGGAAGTTCTGTTTTTTTATTACTGGGAATTCTGGGTATGAGTTTATATAGCTCTAATGAACCAACATTAAATTTTGAATTATTAACTAATCAATCATATCCCGCGGCGCTGGAAATAATATTCTATATCGGGTTTCTTATTGCTTTTGCTGTCAAATCACCAATTATACCCTTACATACATGGTTACCAGACACCCACGGAGAGGCACATTACAGCACTTGTATGCTTTTAGCCGGAATATTATTAAAAATGGGAGCATATGGGTTGGTTCGAATTAATATGGAATTATTATCTCGCGCTCATTCTATATTTTCTCCCTGGTTAATGCTATTAGGTTCAATTCAAATAATCTATGCAGCTTCAACATCTCTTGGTCAACGCAATTTAAAAAAAAGAATAGCTTATTCCTCAGTATCTCATATGGGTTTCTTAATTTTAGGAATTGGTTCTATAAGCGATACAGGTCTCAATGGGGCGATTTTACAAATAATCTCTCACGGATTTATTGGCGCTGCGCTTTTTTTCTTGGCGGGAACTAGTTATGATAGACTACGTCTTCTTTATCTCGACGAAATGGGTGGAATGGCTATCCCAATGCCCAAAATATTCACAGTTTTCACTATCTTATCGATGGCTTCTCTTGCATTGCCGGGCATGAGCGGTTTTGTTGCCGAATTGATAGTCTTATTGGGAATAATTACTAGCCAAAAATATCTTTTAATCACAAAAATACTAATAACTTTTGTAACAGCAATTGGAATGATATTAACTCCTATTTATTCATTATCTATTTTACGTCAAATGTTCTATGGATACAAGCTTTTTAATACACCAAATTCTTATTTTTTTGATTCAGGGCCACGAGAATTATTTATTTCAATTTCTATCCTTATACCCATAATAAGTATTGGCATTTATCCAGATTTTATTTTTTCATTTTCGGCTGACAAGGTTGAAGCTATTCTATCTAATTTTTTATAGATAGTTTTCGCCAATAAATGAAAAATAAAATCAAAAATAGAAATAAATCCTATGCACAATACAAAAACATAGATTTGTTTTGTATTCTATTAATTACATAAAAATGAATTTGAATTCGAATTGAATATCTTTTTTTGAGAACCCCTTGAATCACTACTACAGTACTTGATTTAAAGGGTTCTCAATCATTTATTTTTTTATTCAAAGTTTTCTTTGTTATTAATATATTATGTTTTCGATATTTGTATTTCTGAAGTTCTTTACTTAGTTTAATTCAATTAGGTGTAAATGAACCATAACTATGTAGTCCTATTCCTAAAAGATTTATCCCTAAATAACATACCCAAATTATAAGAAAACCCGTGCAGGCAACTATTGAAGAATTTATATCTTCCAATTTTTTATTTTTTCTAGTATGTAAATAAATCGCGAATATAGTCCAAGTAATAAAAGCCCAAGTTTCCTTTGGATCCCAATTCCAATATGATCCCCATGCCTCATTAGCCCATACTGCTCCTGAAATAATACCTATCGTTAAAAAGATAAAACCTAAACTAATAGTACGGTAACCCCAACGATCCAATTGTTGAATAAATTGAGATCTATAATAATTTCTATAAGACGAAAAAGAAGTTTTTTGTAAAACATTATTTTTATCATTCATATTCATGGATTTGATTTCAGCAAAAGAAAATGATCCATTTAAAAAAAAGAAATTATTGGTAAAAGCTAGAATTTGTATGAGTTCTTGAAATGTAATGACTAAAATAGCCACTGATAATAATGATCCGCATAAAAGAGTTGCATAACCTAATATCATCATACTTACGTGCATCATTAACCAATGGGACTGTAAAGCAGGTACTAATAGTAAGGATTCATGCATTTCGGTTAAAAGACCCGAAGTAGCAAAGCCTTGGGTAAAAATAACACTTGGTGTTATTATTGTATTTAAATAGTCGTTTTTAGGTTTTTTCAAGCAAGGAACCATATAAAAAATGGAAAAAGTCCATGAAAGAAATATTAACGATTCATATAAATCACTAAATGGTAAATGGCCCGAAAAAACCCAACGAGTAACTAACAATCCCGTTATACAAAAAAAAGGTATTATCATGCCTTTTTTGGACGAATCATATAATCCTATGATTTCATTGACAAATAATAAGGTTATCAACTGAATTGAAATTAAAATAGATACAACCGAAAACGATATATGAGTTAATATATGTTCTAAACTTGAAAATACCATATATATAATGAAAAAATCTAAATACTAGGAATAGAAATAAGAATAGAGGTCATTATAGGACCTATTTTTTAGAAAATTAGATGTCATGCCGCTACTCGGACTCGAACCGAGATGCTCTAGCACTGCTTCCTAAGAGCAGCGTGTCTACCAATTTCACCATAGCGGCTTACTCGAAATCATAATAACTAATTTTTAATCAATTGTCGAGATTCAAAGAATCAATTAAAATACAATATTTGTTTACTAAACATTAAATAAAAGAATTTTAAAGAATTCCCTTAGAATTTATTAGAAATATATCTATCTATAGAGAGATATAGATAGATATATATAATGTAAATATCCTAAAGAAATATTATACTATATTAGATATTCCATTTCTATTAGTATTTTTGTATTTTAAAATATTTGTCGAATCAAGGTAATTGAAATTATTCTAACGTTTGTATTTGTCACAAAAAAAGCTTTTTGAATTCCCTGTAAAAATAGATTGTGCTAATGAAAAAGCTTTCAATGTTGTAAAATATCCCTTCTTTTTCCATAAAGTGTTCCGAATAAGTTTTTTTGATTTAGAAGTGCGCTTTTTTGGAACTGCCATATAATTAGTATAGTTTTTGATTGTTATAGAATTCGATGTCAAAGACATTTTTATGTAAATTAAAATATATTTCTCTTTAATTAACTAGATATTTTATCTATCTTAATTCCCGTTTTTTTCGTTTTTTTACTATTTCAAGTAAAACATTGAGTATTATAATCCTTTTTATAAAGTTTTCCAAACATCGATATTGTTTATTGTAATAAAAAATACTAAATTAGTTAAAAAAATGAATTCATGTTTTTGAAAAAAATATTGTACAAAGATTCCGAATAATTAATAATAGATCATTCTATTTTAATTAATTCTATGTTTACTTTTTATTAACCGAATCCCTTCTTTACAAAAAAGATAAAATAAAAACCGACGAATAAGAAACTAAATTCATTAGAATCAGAATTTTTTTGTTTATTGTATGCAATATACACATCAATATTCATGGATCATACCTTTTATTCCATTTCCAGTTCCAGTGTTAATAGGAGTGGGACTTCTACTTTTTCCGACAGCAACCAAAAATCTTCGCCGTATGTGGGCTTTTCCTAGTATTTTATTGTTAACTATAGTTATGATTTTTTCGCTTGATTTATCTATTTATCAAATCAATAATAGTTCGATTTTTCAATATGTATGGTCTTGGACCATAAATAATGATCTTTCTTTAGAGTTTGGGTACTTGATCGATTCACTTACTTCTATTATGTCAATATTAATTACTACTGTTGGCATTCTGGTTCTTATTTATAGTGATAATTATATGTCTCATGATCAAGGATATTTGAGATTTTTTGCTTATATGACTCTTTTTAATATTTCAATGTTGGGATTAGTTACTAGTTCGAATTTGATACAAATTTATGTTTTTTGGGAATTGGTTGGAATGTGTTCTTATTTATTAATAGGCTTTTGGTTCACACGTCCTATTGCTGCAAATGCTTGTCAAAAAGCATTTGTAACTAATCGTGTAGGGGATTTTGGTTTATTATTGGGAATTTTAGGTCTTTATTGGATAACGGGTAGTTTGGAATTTCGGGATTTGTTTCAAATAATAAATAACTTGATTTATAAAAATGAAGTTAATATTTTTTTTGTTACTTTGTTTGCTCTCTTGCTTTTTTGTGGCTCAGTCGCTAAATCCGCCCAATTTCCTCTTCATGTATGGTTACCAGATGCTATGGAAGGGCCTACGCCAATTTCTGCCCTTATCCATGCTGCTACTATGGTAGCCGCGGGAATTTTTCTTGTGGCTCGACTTCTTCCTCTTTTCATAGTTCTACCTGCAGTAATGAACGGAATAGCTTTTATAGGTATAATAACAGTAGTATTAGGAGCTACTTTAGCTATTGCTCAACAAGATATTAAGAAAAATTTGGCCTATTCTACAATGTCTCAATTGGGTTATATGATGTTAGCTCTCGGTATGGGATCTTATCGAACCGCTTTATTTCATTTGATTACTCATGCTTATTCAAAAGCATTGTTGTTTTTAGGATCTGGATCCATTATTTATTCAATGGAAGCTCTTGTCGGATATTCTCCAGCTAAAAGTCAAAATATGGTTCTTATGGGCGGTTTAACAAAACA